ATTATGAAAATTAGAGGGGTGATATATTGTATTTTTTCTGTGGACCCAATATCACATGAAATTAGTACTCATTGATTCTATATTACCCATTGATTCTATATTCTAGGAGCGGAAAAGGTCCCTCTTCTGATTATTGATTTTTCAATAACAAATACACCTTTTTTTTTCGAATCGAAGAAATTCTTTTATCTACTATTTTATCTGCTACTAGAAGTTGTTGAAACATAAAAAGTTTGTGCCCTGGGCTAGGTGTCATGGAAATGTAAATAAAAAGTGACTTTTCGGATGAAATAAAGCTTCTAAGTTTCAATTTTTTTTAGTTAAATGTTTTCTATTTGAAATAGAATATAGAAATCCAATTTCTTTATATCAATCAATATTCTATATATATTGATTTATATATATATTGATTGATATATTGATTGGAATATTGAGTTTTTTAAAGTCCTTACTTTAGAACTTTATCTAAATCAAATTGGATGGAAAAATTGCTAATGAAAGTTTTATATATTTCTAGATATATATATTCTAGAAATATATATATAGAATCCATATATATATATAGAATCCATAAAAAGTAACATATATAGTAAGATAATAGATAACATAATAAAGGAATTATGAAACTAAGAAACTGATAAAGAAAAATAGAAAGAAATGGCCTTTTCAAGTCTTACTTATTTTTTTTATTTATGGAATGGAACATAGAAATTCTCTTTTGGGGAGAGATGGCTGAGTGGACTAAAGCGTCGGATTGCTAATCCGTTGTACGAGTTTTTCGTACCGAGGGTTCGAATCCCTCTCTTTCCGATTCTGTTGATGACTAGGTTTGTTATCTTTCAATTTTTCTTTTTCGAACCTTTTTTTTTATTTATTTGATAGTTATAGTTAAAGATGTGGAAGAGATAAAATGATAAGAACGGTTAAAAATCAAGCAAAGAAAAAGCCTAAATTTATTATTCTTCGCGCCCAGGATTACGCCCCGGATCATTAGATAAAAATCCGAAGATGAAAAGAGAAACAAAAAATATCACTACTGTATAAACAAAGAGTTTGAGAGTAAGCATTACACAATCTCCAAGATCTTTTTGGGTTTGAAAAAAAGAAAATAGATTCTCTATTTTTAGACCCCATATCATACTTTGACATTAAGCGGTTTCGGGGAATAAAAAAAAATTAGAAATTCATTTGTAAATTTGTAAGAAGAATTGAGTCTTTCATTGACAAAGAATTTCTTTTATACCTAAAATTTCGATATTTTTTTATCTTTCTAATAGGGGGGTTCAAATGCGGTCTTTTCAATGGAATGGAAAAAGGGTTAGAACGAGTAAATGGAGTAAGTCAAATTTCTCGAATTTATACAAAAAATTCAATGTTTGAATTTAGGACCTATATTATAAAACCTATCTGATCTTATTAATTGTTGAATTTTGATTTTTTTTTTCGAATAAATCATGAAAAAAATCATGAATTATTCTAAGATAGTATTAAAGATTTCATCGAAAACTTACAGCAGCTTGCCAAACAAACGCTAATAGAAAAAAAAGTAGGGGAATTACTGGCATAACATCTACGATTGGATTTAAAAAAGCGTAGGCTTCGGGCAATTTTGTGAAGAAAAAACTGCTTGAATAAAGGACAGAATTAAGACAGATACAAATCAAATTAACAATATTAAACATAACAAACTTTTTGTTCTTGAAGATAATTGTATTTTGACTGAGTTATTAATATGATGTTATTGATATAAAAATGGATATAAAATATATAAAATAAAGTAAGGTAGACCAAAAACCCTTCTTTAAACTCACCCAATCAAAAATCCTTCAATTCTTAAAATTAAATAAAGAATAGAAGAAATCATATTTTCATACAATATCTTAATTCAATTATATATTATGATCAATAAACTCAAATTAATTCTATAATCTACATATCTGAATAACAAGGCAATATATTTCATATATCTTAATATATTTGAGTGGGAATTGACGAAGAACCGATACCAATATTAGTTTTTATTACTGTTAAATAGAAATGGGGCGTGGCCAAGTGGTAAGGCAACGGGTTTTGGTCCCGCTACCCGGAGGTTCGAATCCTTCCGTCCCAGATCATACCTATGATATACCTTATTTAGATACTTTTTTAATTTATATAGTTTTAAACAACTATCTTATCTTAAGATAAGAGTATAAAACATGAGATTCTTCGTTTTTTTTAATGACATTTCTCGGAATCATAACTTTTTCAAAAATTTGATCGTAAAAAGAGAAAATCAAATCTAGTTTTTTAGTAAACACGGAAACAGAGAACGAAAGGGTTTGAATTCAAAAAGAGTTAGACAGTCTTTTTATCATATTTTGGTTTTCCCTTTCATATTTCCGTTAGTTAATGTTAATTAAGGGTCTTACACCCCCTTTCAATAATGCATATTTTTCATTCAATCAATGGTAAGTTTCTTAATCTTATTTAAGGCAGGTTTAGACTAAAAAGGAAACAATGTCTTAATCCCGTGGAACTTTTTGGCTTTGTGCCTAGATAAAGAGAATTTAGCATTCAATAAAAAAGGATCCTTCTTTATTTGATTTATCATTCTTAATTTCCTGATATAATTTAATTGAGGAAAATGAATTAGCAATGAAAGATATCAATTTCAATGCCGATATCTCTTTAAATCTCATTAACAAGAAAAAATACATATGTAACATTTAAATATTTAACATATACTGAATTCATTTCAGTAACAATTGTTTAGTCGATCTAGTGGATAGGAAAATCCTTAGTATTTCGATTCTGATGTTATCAATCAGTATGAAAGAAAAAGAACATGAAAGAAAAAGAACTTCAATTTTCTTTTTCATCAGTTTTTTTTATCCACCATTCCACTAAAAAAAAATTAAATTTCTTTTTTATTTATTTGTTTTAAATTGTTGATGGGTTAATTTAAATCTGAATATAGCAATTTCTTTCTTTTATTGCTAATATTTGAATTTTAAATGAAAAAACAATATTCATACAAAAAAGCAAAAAAGTGGGGTTAAATTGAATTCTTTCTGATATTGTTTCAGAAACTATCCAATAGAAGTTCAAAATTCTGGATTACTACGTACCCGCGAAAGCAATGACTATTCACGATTCCATCATTGAATCAACTAGATATCGGTTCAAAATTCAAGGAATGTTATGGTAAAACTTCGTTTGAAACGATGTGGTAGAAAGCAACGTGCGACTTGAAGGCCATGATCGCTTGTGGATTCTTAATCCACCCTTTCTATATACTATAGAATAATGAAGGTGCTCTTGGCTCGACATCATTTGTTCTATTATACATTAGAATCCTCATTTTTTCTTTTTTGTTGGATTGTAATGGAAATAGGTACAGGGCGGAGCTCGAGTAGAAAAAAAATATTGATTTTTTCTCGGGGGCAAGAATCTAAGGTTAGTGCCAATCAATAAGTTGGAACAACTTCGTAAGCATATTTTTCGACATAAAAAAAAAGATTCAATTAAGAAAAAAGGGAAGAGCTCAAATTCCAAGAATGGTTTGGTCGAATTGAACAAATTTTTTTGATTAAATAAAAAACAAGTGTATCACGCAAGAATCAATCGTTAGTCTGATTCTTTGATAGAAATAAATCCCCAAAATGGTATGTTGCTGCCATTTTGAACCGATTAAAGATCACCGAAGTAATGTCTAAACCCAATGATTCACGGTAAAGAGAAAGGGTCCTGTAACAAGTAAATACTCTTTTCACAAGTAAATACTCTTTTCAATTGTCTCATCAATTAGAGCAGAATCAAGAATTTAAAATAGATTCTAAAAGAGACAAACAAAAATAAAAGGAGATTGGAGATCGCTCAATAAATGAAATGTTTAAAGGGTTTCCTTTGAGCTATTGAAAAGTTATTCAACTTGAGTTGGTGGGTAGGAATGCTTTTTTCTTTTTTTTGTAACAATAATAAGAATAAAAAATAAGAATAAAAAGAAGATGTAAATCATAGTCTAATGGAATGGATTTGATTATTTTATGGACCCTATTTGATATTCTAATTCTATACATAGACACAACTTCGAATCGTTTTTCTCGAGCCGTACGAGGAGAAAACTTCTTATACGTTTCTAAGGGGGGGGGCCCATATCTACCTCTATCCCAATGAGCCCTTTATCGAATCGTTGCAATTGATGTTCGATCCCGAAGAGAAGGAAGAGATCTTCGAAAAGTGGGTGTTTATGATCCGATAAAAAATCAAACTCATTTAAATGTTTCTGCTATTCTATATTTCCTTGAAAAAGGTGCTCAACCCACAGGAACTGTTCATGATATTTTAAAAAGGGCGGGGGTTTTTACGTAACTTCGCTTTAATCACATACAATTTACTTAATGAAAAAAAAGAGGGTGTGGATAATTTATAACTATATATAGCTTTGTATAACCTTTTCTCTACTATCCCCCCTTCTCTTACTCTATTCAGACTTTATTCATACCTATATATTTATTTCTTTTTTCTACTATAAAATGTCTTGTTCTAGAACGAGAAAAAGATATTTTTTCTTATTGATAGAAATTGAGATAAAGAAAAAATGGATAGGAACAAATCAAGTGAAGAAATGAAGTAATTCGGTCTCGAAATAGAAGAATTTGACATTCTTATTCTTTTTAATGGATTATTTTTCTCTTTATTAAAAAATTAAGTCCACTTATATTGATTTCTATTGATTCAATTGGAATAAACCCGAGAGAATTTCTTATTTAATTTTTTCTTTTCCCTATGGATATTTTCTATATTTTCTATGTAGTGCCAATCTAATGCAAACCCCTGTTTTTATAATTTATTTATATAAAAAGTGTTACAGTAAATTTTTTAAATAAATAAATTCTTTTTTGAAATAATATATATATATAATATATATAAGTAAAATTTTTTATTTTTATTTAATTTCAATTGTTTTATTCAATTTCAATTGAATGAATTCTTTTTTTCATTAGGTATTTTTTCTTAAAATATTTATATTCATATTGACAAGAGTATATCAGATAAATATAATCCGATCTGGGGTAATTGGATCTTTTTTGTAGCTCTATTTATCGCTATTCCATAGGTTTAGGTTTTTTTCTTTATTCATTGTTGGATTTGCTGTGATACAAAAGTCTTTTTTTGATTGAAAACCAAAATATTATATGTTATCAAAAGGTATTTTTTTATAATATAGAAATGTCATATAAATGACAATAAAATATTGTTATATAAATCTAAAAAAAGAAATATCAAATAGAATAAAAATGCTAATATCTCTATAAAAAAAATACATAAAGATATTTTAAAAAAATATACGAATTAAGAATATATAGCATAAGAGACAAGAGCCGATCTATAAATTTTAAATTTTGACTTTCTCTAGATTTTTATTGGAAAATTTCTTCTATTTTCATCTGATATCTTTTTTTTGTTCACAATCATTAGGATTTCATTTCTTGTTTGTTTCCTGCTAGTTTAATGGTTTGATTGTTTTGTATGATTCAATTTCTTTAGTTTTTTTGATTCCGATTGTATCGACATAAACCAATTTGATATTTGGGTTGCTAACTCAACGGTAGAGTACTCGGCTTTTAAGTGCGACTTCTATCTTTTACACATTTTTATGAAGAACTAAACTCGTCCATACCCACCGGTATAGTTTGTAAGACTACGACTGATCCTGAAAGGAATGAATGGAAAAAACAGCATGTCGTATCAATGGAGAATTCTGAAAATTTTGCATTTTTACCGCCCCAGTCCCAGTGTTTGAATTCTTAGTACTTGGTGCAGAACAGAAAAAAATCAAAAATGAATTCAAAGTTGGGTTGAGTGAATAAATGGATAGAGCTCTATCGCTCTAATTTTAGGTATAGGGAACGAAAAAAGAAACGAGCTTTCATTCTTAAATTTGAATGATTATCCGATCTAATTACACGTTAAAAATTTTTTAGTGCCAGGCGCGGATAAGGTTTTTTCATGAGCGAATTTTCGATTTTTTAATGAATCCTAATTATTAGTTAGTCTCCACTACGAGGGGGAGATCCGTGTGTAGAAGAAGGAGTATATTGATAAAGAGCGTTTTCCCAAATCAAAAGAGCGATTGGCTTGAAAAAATAAAGGATTTCTAACTCTAATGATTAATAAATATACAGTATATGGAAAAAAGAGAGGATAGAGAGTCCGTTAATAAGTTTATCCCTTCTCCGAGGTTTCCATTCTTTTCGTATTCTATTCCTTTGTTTTTACTCTATCGCACTATGTATCATTTAATAACCATAAAAATCTCCTATGCTTGCTTCAATCAAATTCAATTTCAAATGAAAATCGAGGAATACCAAAGATATTTAGACCTAGATATAGATAGATCTCGAAAAAAAAACTTCCTATATCCACTTATCTTTCGGGAGTATATTTATAGACTTGTTCATGAGCATGGTTTAAATAAATCTATTTTGTTGGAAAATATAGGTTATGACAAAAAATTCTGTTTACTTATTGTAAAACGTTTAATTACTCGAATTTATCAACAGAATTTTTTGATTATTTCTGCTAATAATTCTAAACAAAACTCGTTTTTTAAGTACAACAAGAGTTTCTATTCTCAAATGATATTGGCGGGGGTTGCTGTTATTGTGGAAATTCCAGTTTCCCTACGATTAGTTTCTTCTTTAGAAAAGTCAGAAATAGTCAAATCTCAAAATTTACGATCAATTCATTCAATATTTCCTCTTTTAGAGGACAAATTTCCCCATTTAAGTTATGTATCAGATGTACACATATCTTACCCCATCCATCTAGAAAAATTGGTTCAAATCCTTCGCTACCGGGTTAAAGATACTTCTTCTTTGCATTTATTACGATTTTTTCTTCACGAGTATTGGAATTGGAACAGTTTTATTTTTCAAAAAAAAAAATTGACTTTTTTTGCAAAAAGTAATCCACGATTATTCTTGTTTCTATATAATTCTCATGTATATGAATATGAATCCATTTTCTTTTTTCTCCGTAAGCAATCCTTTCATTTACGATCAACATTTTTTCGGGTCCTTCTTGAGCGAATCTATTTTTATGGAAAAATAGAACATTTTGCAGAAGTCTTTTCTAATGATTTTCAGGCTATTTTATGGTTGTTCAAAGATCCTTTCATGCATTATGTTAGATACCAAGGAAAGTCAATCTTGGCTTTAAAGGACACCCCTCTTCTAATAAAAAAATGGAAAAGTTACCTTGTCAATTTATGTCAATGTCATTTTTCTGTGTGGTTTCAATCAGCAAAGATTTGTATAAACCCATTATCGAAGCAGTCTCTCGACTTTTTGGGCTATTTTTCAAGTCTACGACTCAATCTTTCAGTTGTACGGAGTCAAATGCTAGAAAATAGCTTTTTAATAGATAATGCTATGACGAAAGTTGATACAAGAATTCCAATTTTTCCTTTGATTGGATCATTGGCAAAAGCGAAATTTTGTAACGCAGTAGGGC